GTAGGGTTCCCCTACAAACCATTCGAGCTAAAATTGATTATTGTTCCTATATAGTTCGGACTATCTATGGGATATTAGGTATCAAAATTTGGGTTTTTATAGACAAAGAAGAGGACTATTAATTCTTTTTGGTTCTATATACTAAATACTAATTACTAATTGAACTAATTGAACAAAAAAGGAAAGGCACTCATTCTTTTTCTGGTCAATCAAAAGAATCGGTAATTCTATAGGATTGAATAAAAAGTCGATTGACTTTGTGATATAATTGCTATGCTTAGTGTGTGACTCGTTAGTTTTTTAGGGTTAGGATTAAAAGCCCGGGAGTATAAAAACGAAAACCAACTCATCACTTTGTATTATCTGAATCTAAAGAACCAGTTAAGATATGATAAATCTTTCATATCTTTGTAGCAACTGAAACTTTTTTGAATAAACTCGAAATCTAAGTTTCAAACAAAATACAGAAGAAAGGTGTAGATAAATGGAAGGATGAGAGAAAGAGAGAAAAAGAGTATCTATGATCTAGAAATCCAATATGTAAGGTCTATGAGTCATCTCATAAAAGACAGTGTAATAAAGTAATAAAGCATCAATACTAAATTTATTCATCCATAATGATAATATAATAATACTAAATGTCTATATATTTCATTATTTCATTATATTTACTATTTTTTTTGTTATAGAATTTCGAATTATACTAATTAACCAATTATATATACATATACTAAATACTAATTCGAATTTCTTTAAAATTTATAAGAACTAAGAAAAAAAATCAAGAGCTTCGAGCCAATAAAGACTAAGAAGGTTGACTCAAGACTAAATTGTGTTATGAGCTCCGTTGTACGATTCTGACCTAACCATTTAAGTACGAAGTGGTGGGAACGATAGAACCTTTGAATGCAAAAGATTCTGTTGAACAAACGACTCTTACTCATTCACTAGTAGGGATGGCGAAATGAACCCCCCCAAAATTCCTCTATTCGGAGAAGTCACGAACAAGCACTACAACTGAATATAGAGATTGCAAGAGTAAATATTCGCTCGCGAAAACCTTTTTTCTTTGACTTGGTAAACTTTGATAAAGGACAAAATAAACTAAAGATTGATTTTCTACTCGAAATGTAATTAGAATGTTCGAAAAACTATTATTTGCTAATTTTTTGAAAAACGTTTGAATAGATATTCAAATTTATTGAAATTCCACTTTGAATCCTTTTTCGCGAGGAGCTGAATGAGAAGAAACTCTCATGTCCAGTTCTGTAGTAGAGATGGAATTCCGAAACAACTATCAACTATAACCCCAAAAGAACTAGATTCCGTAAACAACATAGAGGAAGAATGAAGGGAATATCTTATCGAGGTAATCATATTTGTTTCGGGAAATATGCTCTTCAGGCACTTGAACCCGCTTGGATAACATCTAGACAAATCGAAGCGGGTCGACGAGCAATGACACGAAATGCACGCCGTGGTGGAAAAATATGGGTCCGTCTATTTCCAGACAAACCAGTTACAGTAAGACCTGCTGAAACACGTATGGGTTCGGGGAAAGGATCCCCTGAATATTGGGTAACTGTTGTTAAACCTGGGCGAATATTATATGAAATGGGTGGAGTAAGTGAAAATATCGCTAGAAGGGCTATTTTAATAGCAGCATCCAAAATGCCTATACGAACTCAATTTGTTATTTCGGTCTAAAAACATCGAACCAACAGAAATGAGTTTTAGGAATGAAACAAAATTGCGAGTTTCTTTTTTTTTTGACAAACAATATCTCTTTTATTTTCTTCATCTTGTGAATAGACCAAAAAATTGATATGATTCAACCCCAGACCCATTTGAATGTAGCGGATAACAGCGGGGCTCGAGAATTGATGTGTATTCGAATCATAGGAGCTAGTAATCGTAGATATGCCCATATTGGCGACATTATTGTTGCTGTGATCAAAGAAGCAGTACCAAATATGCCCCTAGAAAAATCCGAAGTAGTCAGAGCTGTAATTGTTCGTACCTGTAAAGAACTTAAACGTGATAGCGGTATGATAATACGATATGACGACAATGCTGCAGTTGTAATTGATCAAGAAGGAAATCCAAAGGGAACTCGAATTTTTGGTGCAATTCCCCGGGAATTAAGACAATTAAATTTTACTAAAATAGTTTCATTAGCTCCTGAGGTATTATAAAATAAGATCGTGGCGTCTTTGATTTAATTGAGATTTAATTGACCGAAATCAATCATCAATTAAGAACGAAATTAATTCGTAGTATTGTGTCTCACGTATACACCTTGAAAAATTCATATTTCGAAACCAATAAAAACAAAAAACATGTTGATTATATCCACACCGATCATCTTAGTTCATCATGGGTAGAGACACTATTGCTGAGATAATAACCTCCATACGAAATGCTGATATGGATAGGAAAAGAGTTGTTCGCATAGCATCCACTAATATTACCGAAAATATTGTTAAAATACTTTTCCGAGAAGGTTTTATCGAAAACGTACGAAAACATCGAGAAAAAAACAAATGCTTTTTGGTTTTAACCCTGAGACATAGAAGGAATAGGAAAAGACCCTATAGAAAAATTTTAAATTTAAAACGGATTAGTCGACCGGGTTTACGAATCTATTTCAACTCTCAACGAATTCCTAGAATTTTAGGTGGGATGGGAATTATAATTCTTTCTACTTCTCGAGGTATAATGACAGACCGGGAGGCTCGGCTAGAAGGAATCGGTGGGGAAATTTTGTGTTATATATGGTAATCCTTTTAATATCCAAATTGAATCCGGAACCTATTCCTATTTGTAAAAAAGAGAAAGAGGATCGGTTAACTAATATCCTTTCTTCTCCATTAGTTGATACTTCAGGGGGACTTTACCTGGAATGAAAGAACAAAAATGGATTCATGAGGGTTTAATTATTGAATCACTCCCCAATGGCATGTTCCGGGTTCGGTTAGATAATGAAGATCTGATTCTAGGTTATGTTTCAGGAAAGATCCGACGTAGTTTTATACGGATACTGCCAGGAGATAAAGTAAAAATTGAGGTAAGCCGCTACGATTCAACCAGAGGACGTATAATTTATCGACTTAGAAACAAAGATTCGAAAGATTAGGTGGTTTTTATTCACTACAACTCGGGCTGAAAACTTTTATGAAACTTGTTTTCTACCGAAAAGTAGACTCAAAATTCAGATAAGGAATAAAAAATATGAAAATAAGAGCTTCCGTTCGTAAAATTTGTGAAAAATGTCGACTAATCCGCAGGCGGGGTCGCATTAGAATAATTTGTTCCAACCCGAGACATAAACAAAGACAAGGATAATCAGACTTGCTAACGAACTCAATATACAGAATACAGATAAAGAATCTCTTTTGACCTGAAATGGATATATCCATATATTTCTGACTCATAGTTATGAGATGATACAATATGACAAAAGCTACACTGAGAACCGGTTCACGTAGGAATGTACGTATTGGTTTACGTAAGAATGCACGTAGAATCCCAAAGGGAGTTATTCATATTCAAGCAAGTTTCAATAACACCATTGTCACGGTTACAGATGTACGAGGTCGGGTAGTTTCCTGGTCCTCGGCCGGTACTTGTGGATTCAAGGGTACGAGAAGAGGGACACCCTTTGCCGCCCAAACTGCAGCATCAAATGCTATTCGTACGGTAGTTGATCAAGGTATGCAACGAGCAGAAGTCATGATAAAAGGTCCTGGTCTTGGAAGAGATGCAGCATTACGAGCTATTCGTCGAAGTGGTATACTATTAACTTTTATACGGGACGTAACCCCTATGCCACATAATGGCTGTAGACCTCCGAAAAAAAGACGTGTGTAGAAATAGAATAAATTTCAAGAGAAACAAGAGAAATAAATAATTCAATCAAATAAACTTAAAAAAAATATTACTATGGTTCGAGAGAAAGTAACAGTATCTACTCGGACACTACAGTGGAAGTGTGTTGAATCAAGAACAGATAGTAAACGGCTTTTTTATGGGCGCTTTATTCTGTCTCCACTTATGAAAGGCCAGGCCGATACAATAGGCATTGCGATGCGAAGAGCTTTGCTTGGAGAAATAGAAGGAACATGTATCACACGTGTAAAATCTGAGAATATCCCCCACGAATATTCTACTATAACGGGTATTCAAGAATCAGTCCATGAAATTTTAATAAATTTGAAAGAAATTGTATTGAAAAGTAATCTATATGGAACTTGTGACGCGTTTATTTGTGTCAGAGGTCCTGGATATGTAACTGCTCACGATATCATCTTACCGCCTTATGTAGAAATCGTCGACAATACACAACATATAGCTAGCTTGACAGAACCAATTAGTTTGTGTATTCGATTAGAAATTGAGCGAAATCGTGGCTATTTTCTACAAATGCCACATAACTTGCAAGATGCAAGTTATCCTATAGATGCTGTATTCATGCCTGTTCGAAATGTGAATCATAGTATTCATTCGTATGGGAATGGGAATCAAAAACAAGAAATACTCTTTCTCGAAATATGGACAAATGGGAGTTTAACTCCGAAAGAAGCACTTCATGAAGCCTCCCGGAATTTGATTGATTTAGTTATTTCCTTTTGGAAAAAGGAAGAAGAAAACTTACCTTTAGGAGACAATCAACACACGGTTTCTTTATCCCCTTTTTCTTTTCAAGATAAATTGGATAAACTCAGAAAAAACAAAAAAAAAGTAGCATTGAAGTCAATTTTTATTGATCAATCCGAATTTTCTCCCAGGGTCTATAATTGCCTCAAAAGGTGCAATATATCTACACTATCGGACCTTTTGAATAACAGTCAAGAAGGCCTTAAGAAAATGGACCTTTTTTGCCCAGAAAGTGTAAAAGAGGTATTGGGCGTTTTAGAAAAACATTTTGCAATTGATTTACCAAAAAAGAAGTTGTAAATCTATTGAATTTTTTCGTTTATTTGGAATTAAGATTCAAATAG